AAAATCCAGAGAAAGATTAGCCCTTCGCATAATTCGGAAGGAAGAAAAATCGTTCAATTTTGAAAATACCTCTTTGAGAATTTTTTAAGTCCGGTCGCGAGGTCTGAATAGTAGGTATGAATCATAGTTCAAATACTTCTTGGTCTATTACATATATTCCGTGCTCCAGATACTCGAATAAATATCCGACGGGGCAGAACCATCTCTACCGAAATGACAGACCCTTTTTCTGTACTATTAATTAATAGGATCCATTTTAACAAGTCACACACTCATATTCCAGAAATACCGAAACAACGGAATTCCGCGGTCGAACTACCAGAATGGCCGAGAAATTCGAGTCCGAAGTGATTCATTTTTGATTAAAAAGCTAGGACTTCGCGGTTCTTATGGACCTAACTCATGGAAATTCCGTCCAGTAAAACGGAAGAATTATAAATCTCCAAAATAATAGATAGGAATACCGCAAATAGAGCCATTGCGATACCCATCAAGGGGGTAGTTCCCCATCCAGGAGCTACTTTACCATATTCTGAATTCAATGGTTTCAATAAATCTCCTACAAGAGTTCGTCTTGGACCAGATCTAGAACTATCCTCAACAGTTTGTGTAGCCATAAATCCTATTGCATTGGTTGAGATCTGTTGACTTTGTATACTATTCCGTTGTAAATAAACGATCTTATCGTAGCGTAGCGTGGATCCATCCTGGTCTTGAAATTATCTAATAATGGAAACAGCAACTCTAGTCGCCATCTCCATATCTGGTTCACTTGTAAGCTTTACTGGGTATGCCTTATATACCGCTTTTGGGCAACCCGCTCAACAACTCAGAGATCCCTTCGAAGAACACGGAGACTAGTTGAAATAATGAACCTCCTAATATGGGGAGGTTCATTATTTCAATTGAGATAATGAAAAATCATTTCATCTTTTTAGTCGAAATCCTCGGCGGTTCTCGAAAAAAGATAGCGAAAAAAATTATTCCTAGAGTCGAGACTAATAGGAATGTATAAACCAATGCTTCCATAGATTCCATCGTGGTTTACAATTATAGCTTCCACACCTGCTCATTTGATACCATTTCCCGAACAAAGATAAGGGCAAGAGTAACAGAAAAAAGGAATAATTTAAATAAGGGTTTCTCTGGTACCCTATGTGAAATCAAAAAAAAACACACACAAAATAGAGGCGAAAGATAACAGAACAATGCTGTATCAGACTACTTGTCTCTTTGTAGTTGGATCCCCAAGTTTTTGGAATGCCCCAAATTCTACTTGAGCATCCAAATCTGGGTCAATCCCAGCAAAAACATCTCTGAACAAGGTTCTAGCGCCATGCCAAATATGTCCGAAAAAGAAGAGCAAAGCAAACGAGGCATGTCCAAAAGTAAACCAACCTCTTGGACTGCTACGAAAAACACCGTCGGATTTCAAAGTAGCACGATCTAATTCAAAAATTTCACCCAATTGGGCGCGTCTAGCATATTTTTTCACAGTAGCAGGATCACTATAACTGACTCCATTGAGTTCGCCACCATAGAACTCAACAGTTACACCTACTTGTTCGACACTATATTTTGATTCTGCCCTTCTAAAAGGAACATCGGCTCGTACAATTCCATCCCCGTCTACCAAAACTACTGGAAATGTTTCAAAAAAGGTAGGCATACGGCGTACAAAAAGCTCATGTCCTTCTTTATCTCTAAAGATGGGGTGTCCTAACCACCCAACAGCTATTCCATCCCCGTTGTCCATCGAGCCTGCTCGAAATAATCCTCCTTTCGCTGGATTATTACCTATGTAATCATAAAAAGCTAATTTTTCGGGAATTTTAGACCAAGCTTCTGATAAACTCAGATTTTCGGCTAGTCCGGCACCGACTCTTCGATATATTTCTTGCTGGAAGTACCCCTGATCCCATTGATAACGGGTGGGCCCAAATAATTCGATGGGGGTAGTTGCTGAACCATACCACATAGTTCCAGCAACAACAAAAGCTGCAAAAAATACAGCTGCGATACTACTGGAAAGGACAGTTTCAATATTGCCCATACGTAATCCTTTGTATAGACGTTGGGGCGGACGGACACTAAGATGGAATAGACCCGCTAATATGCCCAATGTTCCTGCAGCAATATGATGAGAGGCTATTCCTCCCGGAACAAAAGGATCAAAACCTTCCGCACCCCACGCTGGATTTACAGATTGCACTTTTCCGGTTAGGCCATAAGGATCAGACACCCATATTCCAGGACCATACAAGCCTGTTAGATGAAATGCACCAAACCCAAAGCAAGCTACCCCTGATAGAAATAAATGAATTCCAAAGATCTTGGGCAAATCCAAGGAGGGTTTTCCCGTACGTTCATCACAGAATATTTCTAGGTCCCAATACACCCAATGCCAGATAGCTGCTAAGAAGCACAAGCCAGAAAACACAATATGTGCCCCGGCCACACCTTCGTAACTCCAAATACCCGGATTCGTTATAGTTCCTCCTGTAATACTCCAACCCCCCCACGAATTGGTTATTCCTAAACGAGTCATGAAGGGTATAACAAACATACCCTGTCTCCACATTGGATCAAGAACGGGGTCAGAGGGATCAAAAACTGCTAATTCGTATAGAGCCATTGAACCGGCCCAACCAGAAACTAGAGCTGTATGCATTATATGGACAGAAAGTAACCGACCGGGATCATTCAATACGACGGTATGAACACGATACCAAGGCAAACCCATGGAAATATCCCCCTTGTTTTTTTCAAAGAAAAAATAGATACTATGTAACTTTATCGCATTGGAAAAGACTATGCTATGGCCCTCGACCGGTGTATTATCGCGAGGCAAGGTTCAATATTTATTCCGTTCCATTGGTAAGAATTGAACAATTCTGTTCGTAGGAATAAAGAGAAACAGATCTATTCTATACCCGATAAGTACCAATACGCAATGGGGGTCCTACTTTTTTAGGAAATGTATAGAAACTTGTTCATCGTTCGAAGGGTTGATCCATTCGTAAGAATTTTCCTTTATTCAACCGTCTTGCTCTATGAACTTGCCAATCTATGGATAAAATACGCTAAACAGATAAAATATGATAAAAGGCAATATTACGAAGACAATAAACCCATTTTTACGTTTCCGCATCAAAGTGAAAAGTACGAATCCTTTTTGTTTAATTTAATGCCCCTTGGTGTTCCAAAAGTACCTTTTCGGAGTCCTGGAGAGGAAGATGCAATTTGGGTTGACGTATAGCGCGACTTGTTAGACATATTGGGTCATATGGAATTTCCCCGCTCTCTCCCCCGATCGAGATATCCCCCGGTTTGCCCCAAAAAGAAAGATTGATTGAACCGCCAATAACTTGGATCGTGAAGTGCAATCAATCCATTTGTTTGGGGGATCAATATTTTCAATTAATCAATATTATCGAATAATTTATGGTTGGATTAGACCAATAAAATGAAGTATCCAGGCTCCGTTCAGAAAATACCAAAATGGTAATCCACGTACGATTACCACGCATATCATAAACTATTCCTATTTATACCGTATAAGTGACCTTAAACTGCCAATCAATAGAATTGTATGACGACTACATCGAATATTTGGTGGATAGCATGATGAAAACTAATTGAAAAAAAAAAAGAAGTTGTAGCAAAAACAAAAAGTAAAGAAGTGGTACTGGTATAATTTGTACTATATGTGCAAATAGAATTCGGGCGTATTTTAACCCGGAGTAGAGCATAAACCTAAAAGAATTGAAGAGGCCCATTCAGAAACAAGAAAATGACATCGTGATTTGGATCTCGATGAAAAAATACATCAATGAGAGCTTCGTTCGATAAGTTTAATGAATTCTTTTTTTTATAGGTTAAAAAAAAAAGAAGCGGTTCAATCAAAACTAATCTTTCTTGAAAAATGGAAGAAAAAGCCCTTTCATTTCGTTAGGAAAAAGCTTGCTACGAAAAAAGAAAGAGAGCTGAAATGGACATATTGATTCTTTTTTTGTTTCACTATTTTTTTTTTTTTGAACCGTATGTATCTAAAGGTGCGTGTACGGTTCCTAAGGGATAAAATTTTGTCCTAATCAACCGACTTCATCGAGAAAGATTACTTTTTTTAGGCCAAGAGGTTGATAGTGAGATCTCAAATCAACTTGTGGGTCTCATGATATATCTCAGTATAGAGGATGGGACCAAGGATCTATATTTATTTATAAACTCTCCCGGTGGATGGGTAATCCCGGGAATGGGTGTTTATGATACCATGCAATTTGTATCACCCGATGTGCATACAATATGTATGGGATTAGCCGCTTCAATGGGATCTTTCATCCTAGTGGGAGGAGAAATTACCAAACGTCTAGCATTCCCTCACGCTTGGCGCCAATGCATTTTTTTTGGAGAGGAAAAAGAAGACTATGCCTTCGCGATAGAGAATATAAATAAATAATTAAGTAATAATAGCATGGCACTTCGAGTTCGATATGAACAAACTATTAGTTTTTATTTCATAAGATAGAATCTTGTATCGAGATAGTAGTATGAAATAAAGGTTATTTCTTATGTATCATAGAAGGCCATTTCAGCGTCACAAACCTTTTTTTGCTTCTACACTAGAATCCTGTTTCCAATATTTTTGTTATGAAAAAAAAGATTCTTTTTCCTTATTTGATCGGATTAGAAAGATACTTTGGGATTGCTGAATCCCAGACGAGATAAATATATAAAGCAACGGAACCATCATAGTATTTGTGACTCCCCAAAAAGGAAGGATGGTAAATGGATGATTCAAGAATCTGGATCTGATGGATCCTATTTATCTCTTTCTTCGATGAAGAGAAAAAGAAATTCCATTGCAGAGCCGTATGCAATGCAAAAATATGCCCGTACGGTTGTTCAATTCTATCTTTTTTTTTCTTCCTCTTGTTATTCTTTGTCCCTTACCTTTTTGCCTCATGATGCGAGATAGAGGAACCGTTCACTATATTATTATATCACCAACCAGGGTTATGATCCACCAACCTGCTAGTTCTTTTTATGAGGCACCCACAGGAGAATTTATGCTGGAAGCGGAAGAACTACTCAAACTACGCGAAACCATCACAAGGGTTTATGTACAAAGAACGGGCAACCCTTTATGGGTTATATCCGAAGACATGGAAAGGGATGTTTTTATGTCAGCAACAGAAGCCCAAGCTCATGGACTTGTTGATCTTATAGCGATCGAAAATAGCGGGAATTTCGCATAAACCCGTGATTTCATTTCGAACTATAATTCAAATTATTCGTTATTTGATATTTTATTAACCAGGTAAAATATTAAAATATTAAGAAGTCATTCATAATCATCCGGTTAAGATCGATCTAAACCAGCCCATTCTGTATATGATTCAGCATGCCAACTATTAAACAACTTATTAGAAATACAAGACAGCCAATCCGAAATGTCACGAAATCTCCTGCTCTTCGAGGATGCCCTCAGCGTCGAGGAACATGTACTAGGGTGTATGCGCGACTCGTTTAGATCATGAGAGCTGGAATAAATGAAAATGAGATGATTTTTCCAGTATCAATGACCAGTACCAATGAATAGGATAAAATGGACGAACTCCATTCACTATCTAAAAAAAAGATCTATCATATACCTATAGTATGTATGGAATTTATGGTTTCCATTGGTGCAAATCCAATCACCTCAATTTGAGATGAAAAGCAATTCGCCATTGGTAGCAAATGGTTATCCATTAAGCGGGGAAAGGCTATTTAAAAGGCAAAAATATTTTGTTTCCTATTCTTGCAAGAACGGACTAACAGGGTCAGCTACCTAGCTAACCTTCATAATTAAATGCCGTCACTGTACGGATAGATCTCCTTGTGAAAAGACCTATTACTGTATAATTCATGGGTAGAGCCAAAGAGTGTAAACTGTATACGTTACCAATGACATTGATTAAATGAGGGAAGGGGCTCCGGTGTATAGAGAGGACCTCACCGTTTAAGAAGTAACCATAGAAACGACGGAAGCCACTATTTATTTATTTGATACCTATTGTCGGTACAATTTTTTATTTCGAGTTGAAATGCCTGGAAGAAATAAAAAATTATGGTTGGGAAGGTTATAGTAGCAAAAGCCATTGGAATTTTTATTTTATACATCGGAAAAATCCGTTTTGTTATTAATTAAACTAGGAGAGGGGGCAAAGAATGACTGAAAGAAAAGAAATCCATTAGTTATTCATCAAAGTTTTATTTGATTTTATGACCAGAGTTAGACGGGGATATATAGCTCGGAGACGTCGAACAAAAATTCGTTTATTTGCATCAACCTTTCGAGGGGCTCATTCAAGACTTACTCGAACCATTTCTCAACAGAAAATGAGAGCTTTTGTTTCTACTCATCGGGATAGAGGCCGACAAAAAAGAAATTTCCGTCGTTTGTGGATTACTCGGATAAATGCAGTAATTCGCGAGGGCAGGGTATTCTATAGTTATAGCCGATTCATACATGATCTGTACAAGAAGCGGTTGCTTCTTAATCGTAAAATACTTGCACAAATAGCTATATCAAATAGGAATTGTCTTTACCTTATTTCTAATGAAATTCTCAAATAAGGAGGTTGTAAGGAATTCACCGGAATGATTTAAACTAAACGGGGTTTTCCCGGAGAATGAACTCCGGGAAGGTAAGGTAGAGTCGAAATTGATATGATAAGAGTAGGAATGAACAAACACGTTTCGGTAAAAAAAAAATATTGATTCTTCCCCCATTCTTTTTTTTTCTTACGATGTGACAATCAAATCTCTCAGCTTTTTCCAGCAAAACATTAAAAGAAGTTTAAGTTCCAATTAGAGTTTTTATTCAATTCAGGAGTGGGCCTACACCTACTTATTTCTGGTTCTAGGCCCAGTAGTTCTAGGGATCGACTCGGCTCTCTCAAATTGTTTCTCATTATTAAGAAAGGGTAACAAAGATAAAATACGAGCTTGTTTTATAGCAATAGTAATTAATCTTTGTTGTTTCAAAGTCAATCTGTTCACTCTTCTAGATAATATTTTTCCTTGTTCACTAATAAATTGACTAATTAAACTCATGTTTCTATAATCAATTCGATCCCCCGATCCAATTGGGGGCAAATGCCTAGGAAAAGATCGCTTGGATTTACGAAAGGGTCGCTTGGATTTATCCATGGTTTATTCCTTATCTCTAAAATCCTATTTTTTTCTTCATTTATTTCGGATCCGACCAAAATAGGACTTGATTTGTTTATATCTATATTTAATATTTAATTTATTAATATGTAATTTCTTCTTCTTCCTTTGTAAAGGTGACACAGGTGTTCTGCTCAATCTATTTCTTTATCTCCCCATGAATTGTATGCTTGTAACAATAAGGGCAGAATTTTTTCAATTCTAATCGACTCGGTGTATTGTTTCGGTTCTTTTGAGTAATATATCTGGAAATACCCCTCGATTTTTTTTTATCGAAACCATTTCGGACACAACTTGTACATTCCAAAATAACTTTTAATCTGGATTCTTTACTCTTGGCCATGAATGAACCTCCTTTAGATTTTTGATCCACTTAACTCCTTTCGATCCGAATCAAAGAAGAATAAAGGGATGAAAAATAAATAGAAGTTACTAACTCGAAATCCAATTATGAAAGACTTTTTTTATCTCATAATATAGATCATATAGACATATAGATTATATATTATAGAATAATAATATAATAAGTAATACGATTTTTTCTAAGTATCAACTAGTCCCTAATCCCAGTATTTCATTTACTTTACTATAAACAAACTAAAATATGTTTTGAACCTACTGCCCTAGAATGACATTTCGAGTTCTGCTCTCCCTCTATTAATTCTATCCCGAACCCGAGTTTTGATAGGGTTCATTCGTTTTTTATCCTAAACAAATAAAAAAAAGGGAGGGCAATTTAATCACAGAGAACTCTCTAAGTTTTTTTTTTCTTTTTTTTCCCTTCTCATATCAATAACTATAGAATTAAAAAAAGGGGAATGCCAACGCATCTGGGAATAAACGATTGATCTCTATCAATAGACCTGCCAAAGACCCGAACCATAAAGTAGTTAGCACAGGTGCCACGGAGAGATATGTCTTTATATCTCGCATTGAAAATCCTCCTTCTTTATTTGGAATACATATATTATCAGATCAGATAGGTGCATATAAGAGTTAAAGATCACTTGTATTTGTACGCGGAATCTCTAGCAAAAATGAATATGTGGAATGATCTGGTAAATGAGATCCGTCTGTTCCTAAAATCGAAAAAGATGCCCCCCTCTTTTCTTTTCTTCGTGAGCATTTTAAATATTTAGTCTTTTATAGATGCGTTTTCATATGTATCTAATTCATATATTATATGAGACCAAAAAGAAAAAATGGCAAGATAAATTTGATTGTATCTAAATCGAGGAAATAACGATGTGGAAAACAAGACAGGGATTCTCTACAATCACGTTGTACAACAATGGAAAGGGATGTAGCGCAGCTTGGTAGCGCGTTTGTTTTGGGTACAAAATGTCACGGGTTCAAATCCTGTCATCCCTACCTAGTTATTATCTTATGGGCAGTGATGAAGGATCCATTGAGATCAACTAAATTTGGACATAATTTTTTATGATGCTATATGCAACCAAAGTGGATTGGGGGTACAAAAAAAAGAACCCTTTTCTTTACAGTCTTATCTTCTGTCATAAGAAAGCGCTCTTAGTTCAGTTCGGTAGAACGTGGGTCTCCAAAACCCGATGTCGTAGGTTCAAATCCTATAGAGCGTGATTCTGTTCTGGTAATTGGAATGCCGAATTGCAATAAAATAACCTAAATAACTTGAACTGCAACCGGAATTTGACCCCCTGCAGATTAATGAGGAGGTCAATCAAAACAAAAAAAGGAGATGTTACTCAATCAAAGGTCCAACTGATCGCCGCGTCTGTATTGTAAATATGCAGTTACGAATAATCCGGCCAAAGTAATAGGAATTAGACCTAACACGATCCCAAATAGAAAAACTTCAATCATTTCAATTTGTTTGAAAGGGAAGAAAAAGAAAGGTAATATCTATCCCTAAATATTAATCCGAATCACCCACGAATCTCAATGAACAAGAGTTGGAAATTGGTGTGGGAAGGGGTTGGTTTTAGAATACCAGTAATCCTCGCAAAAATCTTTTTTTTAATAGAAACTGTTCATTCAACTAATTTGAAATTAAGTTAATTTCAAATAAGTCCTATCTTGCTCAGACCAAGCAATAGAGCTGGGGTTATAGTTGAAGCAGCCAGTAAAAAACCGAAATAACTAGTTATAGTAGGCATGAAAGAGCTAAATGAGATACGTTCTTTTTTTTTTACATATGTTTATAAAGCGCTTACCTAAATTTCCACTTTGCGAGATATGATGATAATAAAAACTACTAATTGATTGGTAGAATCGATTCCTATTGAAAGTTCTTGATTGATCAGCATTATAGACTGCACTAACAAAGATAAAGTGGCGTAGTTAGAAAAAAATTTCCGCATTTCTTTTTCAACTATTTCGGGTTCAACTCGACTATAAGACTAGCAACTCCTATTATCTTTTTAGGTTCCGCCTTCTGTCTTTCCATATCATGAGTTCTATCCTTATAGGTGGGTCGTGCACGAAGGAACTCTTGGATCTAATCCAGCAATGTTTACATCACGAATATTAATTATTTAAACTCTTTTTTATTCTCTTTCTTTCATCGAATATTATCTTATACTGTACGACCAACGAATTTGAAAGTATTAGAACAAAAAAAAATACTTTTTGGACAATCATCAAAGGAGGTTTTGCAGATTTTTTATCTAATTGAATTTTTGGAATATTATAATCTCTTTCATGAATTATTATCGACTCACACTGTACCAAGATCTTCAGTTTCCGTACTGAAACTACTAATAGAAAAACCCTATACTTATAGGAGTCATTTTCTGTTGAATGA